GAATGCAAAACCCCCCTCTTTTTTCTTTTGATATCTCCGGGTTGATTAAACGAATTTTTAAAAATTGGGTGGGAAAAAGGAAAGTATTAAAAATTGTAGAGTATACAGAAGAGCAAACAAAAAGAAAAGAAAAAAACGAGGAGAACAAAAGAAAGGAGAAAGCGCGAATAAAGATAGCAGAGGCCTGGGATACCATACCATTTACACAAGTAATAAGAGGTTGCATATTACTAACTCAATCCATTTTTAGAAAATATATTCTATTCCCTTCATTCATAATCGCGAAAAATATTGGACGTATATTCCTATTGCAACTTCCTGAATGGTCTGAGGATTTACAGGACTGGAATAGAGAGATGTATGTTAAATGTACTTATAATGGTGTTCCATTATCAGAAAGAGAATTTCCGAAAAATTGGTTGACAGACGGTATTCAGATAAAAATATTATTTCCTTTCTGTCTAAAACCTTGGCACAAATCGAAACTACGATATTCTCAGAAAGATTTAATAATGAAAAAGAAAAAAGAAAAAGATTATTTTTCTTTTTTAACAGTTTGGGGAATGGAAGCTGAATTTCCTTTTGGTTCACCCCTAAAACGACCTTCCTTTTTTAAACCAATTTTTAAGGAACTCGAAAAACAAATTGAAAAATTAAAAAGGAAGTATTTTCTAGTTCTAATAGTTTTCAAAGGAAAAACAAAATCGCTTCGAAAAGCTTCAAAAGAAACAAAAAAATGTATTATCAAAAGTGTTAGTTTTATAAAAAAAATAATAAAAAAACTTTCAAAAGTAAATACAATTATATTATTTCAATTAAGAGAAGTAGAAGTATATGAATCGAGTGAAAATAAAAATAAAGAAGAAAAAGATTCCATAATCAGCAATCAGATAATTCACAAATCCGTTAGTAAAATTGCATCTACTAATTGGCCGAATTCTTCATTGACAGAAAAAAAGATGAAGGATCTGACTGATAGAACAAGTAGAATTCGAAATCAAATAGAAAGAATTACAAAAGAGAAAAAAAAAGTAACTACAAGAATAAATAATATTAGTCCTAACAAAACAAGTTATAATGCTAAAAGATTAGCAAAATTGCAAATATTAAAAAGAGGAAATGCTCGATTAATCTCTAAATTACCCCCCTTTTTTAACTTCTTCATTGAAAGAATATACACAGATATGTTTTTATCTATCATTAATATTCCCAGAATGAATACAGAACTTTTTCTTAAATCAACAAAAAAGATTATTGATAATTTAATTTCCACTAATGAAAGAAAGCAAGAAAAAATTAATAAAACAAAGAAAAATCCAATTCTGTTTATGTCGACTATAAAAAAGCCGCTTGATAGTATTAGTAAAAAAAATTCACATTTTTTTTATGACTTATCCTACATGTCACAAGCATATGTATTTTATAAATTATCAAAAATCCAAGTTAGTAACTCATCTAAATTAAGATATATTCTTCAATATCAAGGAATCCGTTTTTTTCTTAAACCTGAAATAAAGGATTCTTTTGAAATACAAGAGATGTTTCATTCGAAATTAGAAGATAAAAAACTTTCGAGTTATAAAATGAATCAATGGAAAGGCTGGTTGAAAGGGTATAATCAATACGATTTGTCTCATATCAGATGGTCTAGATTAATACCAGAAAAGTGGCGAAATAGGGTTCATCAGTGTCGTATGACGAAAAAGGAAAATTTAAGCAAATGGCATTCATATGAAAAAACCGAATTAATTGATTCCAAAAAACAACAAAAAATTAAAGTCTATTCATTAGCGAATAAATCGAATAAAAAAGATAATTTTCAAAAATACTATAGATATGATCTTTTATCATATAAATTTATTAATTATGATTTTGAAAATAAAAAGGAAACGGAATGCTTTTTTTATAGATCTCCGTTTCAAGGAAATAAGAACCAAGGGATTTCTTATAACACACATAAAGACACCCCTTTTGATATGCTGAGTAGAGTTTCTATCAATAATTTTCTAGGAAAGGTCAATATTCTATCTATAGAAAAAACTGCCAATAGAAAATATTTTGATTGGAAAATTCTCAATTTTTCTCTTACACTAAGGGTAGATATTGAAACCTGGATCGCGATCGATACTAATATAAATCAAGATATTCAGATTGGTACTAAAAATTCTCAAATAATTAAAATTAATAAAAAAGATCTTTTTTATCTTATTATTCCAGAAATAAATCCACCAAAATCCCACAAAGTCTTTTTTGATTGGATGGGAATGAATGAAAAAATGTTAAAGCGTCCCATATCAAATCTAGAACTTTGGTTCTTCCCAGAATTTGTGTTACTTTATAATTCATATAAAACAAAACCTTGGTTTATACCAAGTAAATTACTTCTTTTAAATTTGAATATAAATAAAAATAGTAGTGAAAATAAAAAGATCAATGAAAAGCAAAAACGCATTTATTTGATACCATCAACTAAAAATAATCGAAATCAAGAACAAAAAGAACCCACAGGCCGAGGATATCTTCGCTCCATTCTTTCACAACAAAACGAAATTGAAGAAAATTATGCAAGATCAGACATCAAAAAAGGGACAAAGCAAAAACAATACAAAAGTAACACAGAAGCAGAACTAGATTTCTTCCTGAAACGTTATTTGCTTTTTCAATTGAGATGGGACGATACTTTGAATCAAAAAATGATCAATAATATCAAGGTATATTGTCTCCTCCTTAAACTGATAGATCCAAGAAAAATTATTATATCCTCGATTCAAAAGAGAGAAATTAGTTTGGATATAATGTTGATTCAGAAGAATTTAACTCTTACAGAATTGATGAAAAGGGGAGTATTGATTATAGAACCCATTCGTTTGCCTGGAAACGACGATGGACAATTGATTATGTATCAAATCATAGGTATTTCGTTATTTCATAAGAGTAAGCACCAGACTAATCAAAAATACCAAGAACAAAGATATGTTTCTAAGAATAATTTTGATGAAGCTAGTTCAACACATCAAAGAATAACTGGAAATAGACACAAACCTCATTTAGATTTGCTTGTTCCTGAAAATATTTTATCGTTTATACGTCGTAGAAAATTGAGAATTATAATTTGTTTAAATTTAAAGAGTAGGAATGATGTAGATAGAAATTCAGCATTTTGGAACGAGAAGAACGTAAAAAACAACAACCAAGTTTTGGTTGATAATAAATATCTGGATAGAGAGAAAAATCACTTAATTAAATTAAAGTTTTTTCTTTGGCCTAATTATCGATTAGAAGATTTAGCTTGTATGAATCGTTCTTGGTTTGATACCAACAATGGCAGTCATTTTTATATGTTAAGAATACAGATGTATCCACGATTGAAAGTTCGTGGATAATACACTTTTTAACTATATGCTTTTCACTATATGCTATAGGGTATATGAAAGCAACCAAATACACACATCACATGTCTTAAATTTCATTCGAATAGCCAATACGATATTTGTCTCACTTAGCTCGCGAAAGAAATCAACAGAACCTGCTTCATTTTAGGTCTAAATTATTGGATGCGAAAATGTACCAATCCCTTTCTATCCCCTATCTAAATCCAATTTTAAATTGGATTGATTGATTTGACTTCAGAAAATTAGGAGTTCATAAATTATATTATTGTATATACCGCATTAAAATGAATGGCATTATTATTACTATTACTGATTAGAAAAATCCATATATGTAAAAAAAGGAGGGCAAAGGGCGTTTTTTTATGGTAAAAAATTCATTCATTTCGATTATTTCTCAAAAAGAAAACGAAGAAAACAGAGGGTCTGTTGAATTTCAAGTATTCAGTTTCACCACTAAAATAAGGAGACTTACTTCACATTTGGAATTGCACAAAAAAGACTCTTCATCTCAGAGAGGTTTGCGAAAGATTTTGGGAAAACGTCAACGGCTGCTGGCTTATTTGTCAAAAAAAAATATAGGGCTTTATAAAGAATTAATTAGTGAGTTGGATATTCGAGAAATAAAAACTCGTTAATCTGAAGTGTGATACCATTTAAACTTATTCATTTCAATTTTGATGAACTTCTTTTTACTTTCAGCACCGCATGGAATAATGACTCGGGAAAAAACTTATGATTGCGCCAACTACAAGAAAGGACCTCATGATAGTCAATATGGGCCCTCACCACCCATCAATGCACGGTGTTCTTCGACTGATAGTTACTCTCGATGGTGAAGATGTTATTGACTGTGAACCAATATTGGGTTATTTACATAGAGGGATGGAGAAAATTGCGGAAAATCGAACAATTATACAATATTTGCCTTATGTAACGCGTTGGGATTATTTAGCTACTATGTTCACAGAAGCAATAACTGTAAATGGACCGGAACAGCTAGGCAATATTCAAGTACCTCAAAGGGCTAGTTATATCAGAGCTATTATGTTGGAGTTGAGTCGTATCGCTTCCCATTTGTTATGGCTTGGCCCTTTTATGGCAGATATTGGGGCACAGACTCCTTTCTTCTATATTTTTCGAGAACGAGAATTTATATATGACCTATTCGAAGCTGCCACCGGTATGCGCATGATGCATAATTACTTTCGTATCGGAGGAGTAGCTGCTGATCTACCTCATGGCTGGATAGATAAATGTTTGGATTTCTGCGATTATTTTTTAACCGGGGTTGCTGAATATCAAAAGCTTATTACACGGAATCCTATTTTTTTAGAACGAGTTGAAGGCGTAGGCATTATTGGCGCAGAAGAAGCACTAAATTGGGGTTTATCAGGACCAATGCTACGAGCTTCTGGAATACAATGGGATCTTCGTAAAGTTGATCGTTATGAGTGTTACGACGAATTTTATTGGGAGGTTCAATGGCAAAAAGAAGGGGATTCATTAGCGCGTTATTTAGTACGAATCAGTGAAATGGCAGAATCCATAAAAATTATCCAACAAGCTCTGGAAGGAATTCCAGGGGGACCCTATGAGAATTTAGAAAGC